AGTTGCGGTCAATAAAGTAGGGATCATCAAAACACCAAACCATCCAATGTAAAGACGGTTTTCAGTGCTGGTTATCCAATTACAAAAGCGACCCCATAGGCTTTCGCTTTCACGTCTCTCTAAAATTGCAGTCATGGTAAAATCTTGGTTTATTTAATCATTAATCATCAGGGACTCCCAAGCACACAAATTTTCTATAAATAGAAAAATAGAAATAATAGATAATTGAGGGCTTGTTATTTAACAGTATAACATGACTTATATACCCATGTCAACCAATAGCAACATCCATAGATATCTATATTCTTCTCTATCTAGATTTATCCGTTTTTTTGAATAACTGAAATGAATTCAAAAATTAGGATTTATATATACATTTATATATACAATATACACACATGATTTCGATATACTAATTAGAATGGGTTGCCCGGGACTCGAACCCGGAACTAGTCGGATGGAGTAGATAATTTCCTTGTTAGAAACAAAAAATAGGTCAAAAAATCCCTCCCCAAACCGTGCTTGCATTTTTCATTGCACACGGCTTTCCCTATGTATACATCTAAAATGTAGTTCCTTCCTTATACACGACTCTAAGAAAGTTGAATACTCAGTTGATCAACCCTTACTGCATGAACATTTCATAATACATATATAGAAAAAGTTTGTTAGCTCTTCATTATAAAAAAAAATTACATTTCCACAGTCGCATAACCAATCATTCATCATTAACTAGATCATTGATATACAAAATATCCAAATACCAAATCCGCCCTCTATAAAACCTCTTCGAAGTAGAAGAAGCTCTTTCCAAGAGCAAAGAAAAAATATGTTCTTCTTCCGTAAAAAATTCGTCTAATAATTTAGGGCCTAATCTTTTCAAAAAAGTGCGTACAGTACTTTTGTGTTTACGAGCCAAAGTTTTAACACACGAAAGTCGAAGTATATATTTTACTCGATACAAACTCTTTTTTTTTGAAGATCCGCTATAATAATGAGAAAGATTTTCGCCTATACGCACAAATCGGTCGATAATATCAGAATCTGACGAATCTGCCCAGCTCGACTTACTAATAGGCTGCCCTAATATGTTACAAAATTTCACTTTTGCCAACGATCCTATCATTGGAATAATTGGAAATAATGTATCAAGCTTCTTCATAGTATTATCCATTAATAATGAATTTTCTAACAATTGATTCCGTACCACTGAAATATTTGGTCGTATGCTTGAAAGATAACCCAAAAAATCAAAGGAATGCTTGGATAATTGGTTTATATGGATTCGTCTTGGTTGAGACCATACATAAAAATGACATTGCCAAAAATTGACAAGATAATATCTCCACTTACTCATCAGAAGAGGAGTATCTTTTGATACCAGAATCGATTTTCCTTGATAGCTAACATACTGTATAAAAGGATCCTTGAAGAACCATAAGGTGGCCGGAAATAAGACTTCTTCGACAGGATATTTTATTTTTTCATAAAAACGTATTCGCTCAAAAAAGATCCCAAAAGAGGTTAATCGTAAATGATTAGATTGGTTACGGAAAAAAAGTAAAATAGATTCGTATTCACATACATAAGAATTGTATAGGAGCAAGAATAATCTTTGATTACTTTTTGCAAAAATGGATTTTGGGCGAGTAATAAGAGTATTCCAACTATAATACTCATTAAGAAAGAGCCGTAATAAATGCAAAGAAGAGGGATCTTTCACGTAGTAGCGAAGGATTTGAACCAAGATTTCCAGATGGATGGGGTAGGGTATTAGTACATCTGATGCATAATTTAAATGTGGAAATTTATCCTCGAAAAAGGGAAATATTGAATGAATTGATCGTAAATTATAAGATTTTACGGTTTCTGTCTCCTCTAAGGAGGATACTAATCGTAGGGAAAACGGAATTTCCACAATGACTGCAAATCCCTCCGATATCATTTGAGAATACAAATTTTTGGGGTACCCCAAAAATTTATTTTGATTAGAATCATTAACGGAAATAATCAAATGATTCTGTTGATACATTCGACTAATTAAACGTTTTATAATTAGTAAACTGGATTTCTTGTCATAACCTACATTATCCAATAAAACGGATCTATTTAAACCACGATCATGAGCAAGGGCATAAATATACTCCCGAAAGATAAGTGGGTATAGTAAATGATGTTGCTGAGATCTATATAATTCGAAATATCCTTGAAAGTCTTCCATTTAAAATTCAATTTTGAATCAGAAAAGAAATAGATGATTTATTGGGTTATCAAATGATACATAGTACGATACAGTTAAAACAAGGTATTTATAGTAAGAAAAAACTAGATACCTCGGAAACAAGTCAAACTCATCAACGGACTCTCTAGAACCTCCCCTTCCTTTCCAGATAATAGATTTATATTCATTTATAGGATAAGAAGATAGTTAGAAGCCCTTTATTTTATCAATCCAATCGCTCTTTTGATTTTGAAAAAAGAAATATCTTTATCAATATACTACCTTCTTCTACACATTTATCTCTACCCCATAAAAGGGAATAGCTAATAGTTAGGACTCATAAGAAATTTCTAATCCACTCATCGGAAAAGCTTTTCCCGCATTAGGCACTAATATATTTTTAACATCTAATTAGATGGGGGAATCATTCAAAAATTAAGAACAGAAGCTCGTTACTTTGTTATTTCCCTAGAATTGGAACCTCTAATAAGGCTCTACCCATTTATTCACTCGACCCCCCCCAAAAAAAAATTCTTTTTTTAATTGAATTGAAACAATTGAAATAAGATTTTGGACCTATTCAATAAGAAAGAATGAAATATTCTCAGAATTATCCATTGCTACGACATGCTGCTTTTTCCATTGATTCTTTTCAGGATCAGTCGTGGTCTTACAAACTCTACCGATGGTATGGACGAATCTGTTTCTTCATACAAATGTGTAAAAGATGCTAGCCGCACTTAAAAGCCGAGTACTCTACCGTTGAGTTAGCAACCCAAATAAACAAATTAGAATGTGTAGATACAATCAGAATCCCAATAAATAACGAAATTGAATGGCACAACATAATCAAACCATTAAAAAAACAATGAAAAAAAACTCTAACCCGCTCTAAACATAATAAAAATGAACAAATCCGACGAAAATATAAAAATTCTCAAATAAAAGATAAAATAAAGTCAAAGATTTTCCAATATTTATAGACCGCCTCCCGGCTCTCTTCTCTTATATTATCCATTAATTTAGTATATATCGAGTTTGATTGATTTAAATCTTAATCAAAAAAGACTTCCTGTATGACAGAAAATCTAAGAAGATTATTTGAATGAAATAAAATCTATGGAACAGGGATAAATGGATCCGTTTATCCACGATCGGATTATATTTATTTGATACACTGTTGTCAATATTAATATTGACAAAAGCGTAAGCATACAAAAGATAAAACAAGTTCTAAATAGAACTAACAATTTTGATTTCAATCAATTAAAATTAAATAATTTGATTAATTTTAATTGAAATATAAAAAAACGAAAGACTTGTGTTGGATTGGCACTACACTATCACTATATAGAATAGTAAGTGAAAGACTTAATTAAGGAAGACGGGGGAGAAGTAGAAAAAAACGAAGTTTATTCAATAACTAAAACTAAAATAATCAGGTTTAGTCCTTTGTTTTTTTTTGTTCAAAGAGTTCCAACGAAAATCATCCCATCGGGGGTAATGTCAAATTTTTATGTCTATAGAACACATTACTTCTACGTCTATATCATTTCTTATTTATTCACTTGATCTTTTTTTCTATTTTATTTCATTAATTGAATTTTGTTTGTTGATTAACGCTGAAGTTCCGTAAAAACTCCCGCCTTTTTAAAAATATCATGAACAGTTCCCGTAGGTTGAGCGCCTTTTTCAAGGAAGTATAGAATAGCAGGAACATTTAAAAAAATTTGATTGGTTATCGGATCATAAAAACCCACTTTCCGAAGATCTCTTCCCTCTCGTCGGGATCGAACATCAATTGCAACGATTCGATAAATGGCTCATTGGGATAGATGAACAATACCCCCCCTAGAAACGTATAAGAGGTTTTCCCCTCGTACGGCTCGAGAAAATTCGAAATTATGTCTATGTATAGAATTACAATATCAAATATATCCATCAAATCATCAAATTAATTAGACTATTGATTTTAGCCCTTTTTTTCTTATTCTTACCCAACAAAAAAAATTAGTCATATTTGCACCCTCATAACTCAAGTTGGATAACTCTGAAATAACGCAAAAGAGAAACCCTTTATTTTATTTTAGATACTGCATCTATTGAGCGGTCTCTAACCCTTTAATTGCCTGTCTTCTTTAAGAATCCATTTTGATTCTTCATTCTGATCCAGTTGTTCAGACAATTGAAAATGGTATTTCCTTGTTCCAGGATCTTTGCCTTGAATCATTGGGTTTAGACATTACTTCGGTGATCTTTAAATCTTTCAAAATGGCAGCAACATACCATTTTTTGTGATTTCTTTATGTCAAAGAATCATACGAATGTTTGATTCCTGCGTAATACACTTTTTGATTTGATCGAAAGAGTTTTACCAATTTCAACAAATCTTCCCTTTGAATTGGAAATTTTCTCGAATGGGCTCCTTTTAATTTATGTATCAAAATATACTTACGAAGTTGTTCCAATTTGTTGATTGATACTAACCCTAGATTCTTGCCTCTGAAAAAAAAAAATACTTTCGACTCGAGCTCCATCCTATACTATATTCTATCACTCCCCCCCCCAAAAAAAAAAAGGAGGTTACAGCGGAATAGAACAAATGATGTCGAGCCAAGAGCACTTTCATTCCTATAATAAATATATATAAAAGTGGTGGATGTAAGACTCCACAGCGGATCATGTCCTTCAAGTCGCACGTTGCTTTCTACCACATCGTTTTAAACGAAGTTTTACCATAACATTCCTTCAGTTTGGAACCCATATGTAATTGATTCAATTATGAAATCATGAATAATCATTGGTTCGGTTGGTACATAGTAATCTATACCTTTTTCTTCTATATGAAAAAAGGAGAGTCTCAGCAAGAATAAGAATAAATCAATTTAACCCCTTTTTTTTAGATTAATAGAATTTAATCTTGGAAATTCTATAAAATAAAAATAGAACTCCTTTTTTTATAAATTTTTTTGATTCTTTTATTTATATCATTCTAAATTTGAAACTCTTTTTCTATTTTTCTATTATTGGAAAAATCAAATTAGTTAACTAAATTATAACTGATATAACAGGAATAAATAAAATAAATATAATACGAAGAAATCAAGTTATTTTGAATCTGTATCTTCAAGTAAGATAATAGTGATAGAATAAATTCAACAATTTCACACTTCTTCAAGTACCAAGAACTTATACTTCTAGCGGTTCATTACAAAGATTTAATTGATTGAAAAATCTCCTATCCGATATAATTATTTTCATTTTGCAAAACATAAAGTTTTACAGCAAGGACCTTTTGTTTTTTATCATCCGTTTATCATTAGTAAGAGAGAGATAAATTCATATTGGAATAAACAGTATGTGATTAAAAAAAGATAGATAAAAAACACTGATGTAAGACAAGATTGAAATTTTATGTTGTTATTTTTTCATATTTATACTGTAAAATCATTGTTATTTAACGAATTGCAACTGAATTCAATTTCCCATTTCATATGCGTGTTATTTGAACTCAAACAAATTTGTGCAAAAGATATGATTCCGCCAATTATTAAAAAATAATAATCAGATTCTATACTAGATTATATACTAATATTCTATTAGTAATCTTAATACAGATTATCTTAATTTATATACTAATATTCTATTAGTAATCTTAATACAGATTATCTTAATACGGAAGGCTGTTCTAAAAAGCAATCTTTATATATATAAATATATTATTTTATTATGATATATATTTTATATATATATATATATAAATATATTGATATTATTATGTTAATATAATGATTATATAATAATATATATACATATATACTGGGTATGCTCTGGGACGGAAGGATTCGAACCTCCGAATAGCGGGACCAAAACCCGTTGCCTTACCACTTGGCCACGCCCCATTTATTTCTATTCGATACTAATAAATAAACACTAATATTGGTACGGGTTATTCGTCAACTCCAGTCTAAATATCTATTTTTTATAAAATGGATTACTAGAATTTTTCTACATGGAAACTATACACGTAGACATAGAATTAAACTGAATTTATTGATCATTATATATAATTCAATTAAGATATTGTACGAAAGTATTATTTATTCTATTCTCTTTTGATTTGAGATATAGAAGAATTTTTGATTGGGTGAATTCAAATAAAATAAAGTTTTTTCGTCTATCTTATTTTATTTTTATTCATTTTTTTCTTCTATCAATAATAACATATCTATAATAATAAAAAACTCAATTAAATTTATTAACAACTCAATCAAAATAAATACAATTATCCCCAAAAACAAAATGTTTGTTATGCTTAATATTTTTAGTTTGATCTGTATCTACCTTAATTCTGCTCTTTATTCCAGTAGTTTTTTCGTTGGCAAATTGCCCGAAGCCTACGCTTTTTTGAATCCAATAGTCGATGTTATGCCAGTGATACCCCTGTTCTTTTTTCTCTTAGCCTTTGTTTGGCAAGCTGCTGTAAGTTTCCGATGATATTTTTAATTTTAATAAAGTCCCAGACAAATTCATGATTTATTCGAAAAAAAAAAAAATCGGGTATGTAGTATAGTAGTATAAAAGTGGAGAATCTATTCTCTTTTTTCCTAAAAAAATCTTGGAGATTGTGTAATGCTTACTCTCAAACTATTTGTTTACACGGTAGTGATATTCTTTGTTTCTCTCTTTATCTTCGGATTCCTGTCTAATGATCCAGGACGTAATCCTGGACGTGAAGAATAAAAAATAAGGTTTTCTTTGCTTGATTTTAAACTGTTATTTAGTAAGATTTTATCTATTCCACTAATTATTTTTTTATTACTAGTAATAAAAAAATAGCTCTCGATAAATTCTAAAAAAAAAAATACTAAGTCATCAACGAAAACGGAAAGAGAGGGATTCGAACCCTCGGTACGAAAAACTCGTACAACGGATTAGCAATCCGACGCTTTAGTCCACTCAGCCATCTCTCCTCCCAATTGAAAAAGGATAATACTATGTTACATTATAAAAAATAAGGTTTGAAAACGCCCGTCATAGTATATACTCTTATTTTTTAATTTCGTCCGAGGCGGCTTTTTAGTTCCACGGCCCGGCCTGGTCAGTCCTTAGCCGGGCCCGCCCTTTTGTTCCAACAAATCATATTCCAACAAATCATAAATCAAAAGATTTCGAAAATTGAAAAAAAAAAAATAATAAATAAAAAAATATCAATATCTATGATATAGAATCAAATGGTAGAGAATCAACGTGCTATTTCTTTCTTAGTTAGTCCTTTTATTCCGGTTTAAATAAGAAAAAAGGAACTCTCGTTTCTTACCACAATCTATTTTTGTGTTATGGATTAAGTTCGAGACAAAAACCTCGGGCAAAAAAGCACTTGTTATTTAGTTATTAAAATGAATACTCGTTTCCAAATCTCATTAGGTCCTCTGATACAAATACAAAAGGTAAACGCTCTAGTTTTCATAATTTTTTTCTGATGTTTTGGTTTTGTGATTAAGGTCGACAAAAGGTCCATTTAGATACAATAATCTGATTGTAGCGGGTATAGTTTAGTGGTAAAAGTGTGATTCGTTCTTTAATCCTTTATATAGTTAAAGGGTCTTTCGGTTTGATTAATATTCATTCCGAACAAAAACTTTAGTTCTTAAAAGGATTGAATCCTTTCCCTCTCAATGAAAAATTCGAGGAATAATATAAATTCTCGTGATTTTTATCCACGAATCAATTTTAAATTGAAAAATTGGATTATAAGATTACGAAACATAATTTTTTTATTGGATCAATACTTCCAATTGAATGAGTATAAGTAAAGGACCCATGGATAAAGATAAAACGCGTATTTCTAATCGTAACTAAATCTTCAATTTTTCATTTCTGTAGGGGAAATTGAAGCAAAACAGCTATTAAACAATGTCTTTGGTTTATTAAAGACATCGATAAATTGTTTTAGCTCGGTGGAAACAAAATGCTTTTCCTAAGGATTCTTTCAAATAGAAGTAGAGAACGAAGTAACTAGAAAGATTGTTAGAATATAACACCCCTTTCTATAGGGATCGTCTAGAAAGCGGGTTGTTCTGAATAGATTCAGACATAAAAGCTGACATAGACGTTATGGGTCAGATTTTTTATTTCGTTCATATCTGAATCTGAGAATTTATCCACCTTCCATAAAGGAGCTGAATGAAACCAAAGTTTCACGTTCAGTTTTGAATTAGAGACGTTAAAAATTATGAATCAACGTCGACTATAACCCCTAGCCTTCCAAGCTAACGATGCGGGTTCGATTCCCGCTACCCGCTTTGACTTTATTTTACTTTTTTTACTTTATCGTTATAATTTTTAATATTTAAAATATTTAAATAAAATTAAATAAAATAAGGTTGAATGAATCGAATTAATGTAATACATCATTGACTTGAATACTAAATTGGTTGAATTCTTTCAACCACTTTTCCGAACAAGAAATATGAAAATTGGAGTGAAAAGCGTCCATTGTCTAATGGATAGGACAGAGGTCTTCTAAACCTTTGGTATAGGTTCAAATCCTATTGGACGCAGTTTATTTCCATATGTATATATATACATTTTATTTCGATGTCTATGTCAAGAAATAATTAATATGGAATAAGAGACGTTCGTATTCCATATTAATTATTTCTTTAATAGATCTATTAAAGAAATAATTAATATGGAATTTCTCCAATTTCTTATAGAAATTAAAATTATATATCAAATTATATAAATGAAATTGTAATTTAATATAAAATTTTCTACTAAATTACATACTTATAGTATAAGTATATTAATACTAGTATATATTAATATATAGTAAGTATATTAACAGTAAAATATATACTATATTTTAGTATTATTATTCTAAAATATATATAGAATAGGAAGATAGATAATTATATCTATAGATATTTAGATATATAAATAATAAATTAAATATAGAGTTTAAAGATTTTCATTTTTATCTTTAAATTAATAAGTTTTTTTTTAATATTAAATTTAGAGTTTATAATAAAGTTTCTAAGAAACATATTATATAAAGTCATAAGATCATAATAGAAAAGCATATTAGAAAGATTATATAGAAAGATTCTAATTACTAATTAATAGAAAAATTGATCAAGATTCAAAGTAATCACTTTCTTTATACTTGTTCCTGAAGTAGAAAACGTTCCACTTGCTCCTGAATAGCTTCTTTCAAAAGGGTTTCCGCTTCCTCGGTAAATGTCTTGGTAGAAGATATGATTTCTTGGAACTGCGGTTTATTCGTTTTTAAGTAAGTACGTAACTCAACAAGAAATTTCCTTACCTGTCCAATTTCTAATGAATCAAGATAACCGTTCGTTCCGGTATAAATAGTCAATACTTGTTCTTCCACCCGAAGGGGAGCGGATTGAGATTGTTTGAGCAACTCACGTAATCGTTGACCTCTCGCCAATTGATTCTGAGTAGCTTTATCGAGATCAGAAGCAAATTGTGCAAAGGCTTCTAATTCCGCAAATTGCGCCAATTCCAATTTTAATTTACCAGCTACTTGTTTCATAGCTTTAATTTGAGCTGCCGATCCTACTCTGGAAACAGAAATACCCACATTAATAGCTGGTCTGATTCCAGCATTGAATAAATCAGCAGATAAGAATATTTGTCCATCTGTAATGGAAATTACATTAGTAGGAATATAAGCCGAAACATCCCCCGACTGGGTCTCAACTATTGGTAAAGCAGTCATACTTCCTTCACCTAAAAGAGAACCTAATTTCGCAGCTCTTTCCAAAAGGCGTGAATGTAGATAAAAAACATCTCCCGGATATGCTTCGCGGCCGGGCGGTCTTCGTAATAGAAGAGACATTTGGCGATAAGCCTGCGCTTGTTTGGAGAGATCGTCATAAATGATTAAAGTGTGTTGCTCACGGTACATGAAATATTCAGCCAGAGCCGCTCCTGTATAAGGAGCAAGGTACTGTAATGTAGCCGGGGAATCCGCCGTTTCAGCTACCACAATAGTGTATTCCATTGCCCCCCTTTCCTGTAAAGCAGTCACCACCTGAGCCACAGAAGATGCTTTTTGACCAATCGCTACATAAACACATATTACATTTTGCCCTTGTTGATTGAGAATCGTATCTGTAGCTACTGCTGTTTTACCGGTCTGTCTGTCCCCAATAATCAATTCCCGCTGGCCGCGCCCTATAGGGATCATCGAATCAATAGCAATAAGTCCTGTTTGAAGGGGCTCGTATACGGAACGTCTCGAAATAATACCAGGAGCAGGAGACTCAATTAACCGGGATTCAGAGGATGCAATTTCGCCCCGACCATCGATAGGTTTAGCCAGTGCATTTACAACACGACCTAAAAACGCCTCACTTACTGGGATCTGAGCAATTCTTCCCGTTGCTTTTACAGAACTCCCCTCTTGTATCATCAAACCGTCACCCATTAATACAACACCAACATTATTTGATTCCAAATTCAGAGCAATTCCTATCGTACCTTCTTCAAATTCTACTAATTCACCTGCCATTACTTCATCAAGACCATAAATACGAGCAATGCCATCTCCCACTTGAAGTACAGTACCCGTATTTAAAACCTTTACCTCTCGGTTATATTGCTCAATACGTTCGCGGATAATATTACTAATTTCATCTGCTCGAATGGTTACCATGAATATTTCTTTTTTTTTTGAAGAAAAAAATAATGCCTGCAGTAGAAGGACTAATCCGTTATTTCTTTCACCATTCCAAACATACCAATATTAGTACTGATGGTACGTAAATGTAATTCGTTGTTCAAACAACTATTCAGAGTTCCTAGAGCTCCCTGTAAGGCTTGTTGAAAAACCCGTTGTCGAACTTGATTAATTGCTCTTTGTTGTTCAAAATGAATGGTTTCATTTTTATAATTTTCTAACTGTTCCAAAGTCTTATAAGTTGCATTAATCAAATTCAATTTTTCTCGTTCTATTTCAGAGTATCCAGTCATTCGAAATTGATCCGCTTCTATTTCGACTTTCCGTAAGCGGGCCCGGGCTTTTTCTAACTGGTCTAGGGCCCCTTTGCGTAATTCTTCTGAATTTTGAATAGTCTTCAAGATCCTTTGTTTTCGATTATCTAATAAATCACTTAATACTCCCTTTCCAAAAAAAATTAACACACCAAGTACTACGCTTAGGTTTATTAGATTGGTTGCAAAAATATCAGTATTAAACCCGAAACTCCCCGCGGATGGCCAATAACCCAAGGAAAGGAAAGAATCGGTTACATTTTTCATATGATCTCCTCTTTCTTATAGTTATAGCTTTCTTCTAGTTATAGATAGACTACTTAATTTTTTTTTATTTCTATTCTTTAATTGTATTCTTTTATTATGACTTTCACTATTTCTAAATAGAAAATAGTAAATTGAGTCAAAAAAATATATTGATATTAGAAATGAATTTTAATGGATTTTTTTTTCAATTGGAAATTTCCAAGTATTGGAAATTTCCAATAAGCTTGATACTTATTCGATTCGAATTAGTTCGATTCGAATTCGGTACCAGGTCTTATACAGGTCAGTTGCGAAATACCTCGTTTGTTACAATACAATTGCAATACTTCCTAAAAAAAGTTCGTCCATTGGACTAAGAAGGTAAAGGAAAAAGTTAGTTGGATCCTCATTCTTAAACCAGGGATTTCCGTGGGTTGTTGTTCCTAAGTATAAGTAATTAAATTATAGGAATTAAATATTAAAATAATTCGAAAAAACAAGATCAACAAATCTTACGGAAATAAATAAAAATATGTGTTTTTAGGATTAAACAAAAGGATTCGCAAATAAAAGAGCTAATGCTACAACTAACCCATAAATTGTTAAAGCTTCCATGAAAGCTAGACTAAGTAATAAAGTACCCCGTATTTTTCCTTCCGCCTCTGGTTGTCTCGCGATCCCTTCTACAGCCTGTCCCGCAGCAGTACCTTGACCAACCCCAGGTCCAATAGAAGCAAGCCCGACAGCCAATCCAGCAGCAATAACGGAAGCGGCAGAAATCAGTGGATTCATGATAAGTTCCTCGCGCCAAAACAAAAATAAAGAAATAGTTAATGATACAATCAACCAATATTCAAGTCACAATTACCGACGAAATGGAAAGGTTTCTTTGAAATCCCTATCCAAATTCACAATAGTAAGACAAATTAGATATATTTTTTTTTAGTTCCTATATACCTAAGTTAATGTCTAATATCACATATACGTGTTTTTCCCCATACCGTAAACCAAATATTGTATCTTTATTGTATCTTAAAGTCATCGGGATTCTCGAATCATTCTTCGAAAGATTTACAAGAGTTTTCTTATAGCGATTAGATTATATACACCTAGTTCGACCCCCCATTCCTACGCAAACCAATCCATATTTTTTTTACAATTAAAAAATATCGTAACCTTTTTTACAATTACTCTAGATCGTCTATATCTTGAGTTATACCTTATTTGTCTATTTATCTTCCCTAAGTGGATTACCTCAAACGGCGCATACATTGCGTCAGGCTAAGCTAAAAAAGACTGTGTTGGAAACTAGTCAATGATGACCTTCCATGGATTCGCCTATATAAGCCGCAGCTAGGGTTGCAAAAATAAGAGCTTGAATACCGCTTGTAAATAATCCAAGGAACATGACTGGTATAGGAACTACTAAAGGTACTAAAGAAACAAGAACAACAACTACTAATTCATCAGCTAAAATATTTCCGAAAAGTCGAAAACTAAGCGATAACGGTTTTGTGAAATCTTCTAAGATGTTAATAGGTAAAAGGATTGGCGTTGGTTGAATATATTTACCGAAATAACTCAATCCCTTTTTTGTAAGGCCCGCATAAAAATATGCTACTGAAGTAAGTAAAGCTAAAGCAACGGTCGTGTTTATATCATTTGTGGGTGCGGCTAACTCCCCGTGAGGTAACTGTATAATTTTCCAGGGTAAAAGAGCCCCTGACCAATTCGAAACAAAAATAAATAGAAACATAGTTCCAATAAAGGGAACCCATGGACCGTATTCTTCTCCAATTTGAGTTTTGCTCACGTCTCGAATGAATTCAAGAACATATTCAAAGAAATTCTGACCATCAGTAGGAATGGTTTGTGGATTACGAACAGCTAGAATGGCTGAACCTAATAAAATAGCAATTACGACCCAAGAAGTAATAAGTACTTGCGCATGGACTTGGAAACTTCCTATTTGCCAATAGAAATGTTGGCCTACTTCCACACCGGATATATCGTATAAACCTTTTAGTGTTTTGATAGAACATAATAGAACATTCATATTACCCTCTGAAAGAAATAGAACTTAAAAAGGAATTATTTTGATTCAACCATCTTTTTTTTTTTTCGATTTGCCTACTTGAATTATATATTTAAAATATCAACTAATCACAGAAAATCTCCGGTTTTTAGCTCTTTTATGCTAGTCAAGAATAATAACCGATTCAATAAATCGATTATATGGAGTTCCCCAAAAAATTTACTTATCTTATTATTAATCAAGAATTTCGTATATAGCTAGAACGACCCTCACAAATTGCAAATACTAATTTGTTAAGAATTAGTCGGATTGAAGCTATAGCGTCATCGTTGGCTGGAATCGAAATATCCGCGAGATCGGGGTCACAATTTGTATCGATTAAACAAATCGTTGGAATTCCCAAAGTGATACATTCTCGAAGAGCCGTATATTCTTCTTGCTGATCAACGATTATTACAATATCGGGTAACCCCGTCATATATTTTATTCCGCCCAGATATGTTTGCAAGTGAAATAATTGTCTCTTCAACACAGCTGCATCTCGTTTCGGAAGACGGTTAAGTCTCCCCGTCTTTTGTTCCGTTCTCAAGTCCCTGAACTTATGAAGTCTCGTTTCTGTAGTATACCAATTCGTTAACATGCCGCCGAGCCATTTTTTATTAACATAATGACACCGGGCCTTTATTGCAGCCCGCGCCACTGAATCAGCCGCTTTATTTTTTGTACCGACAATTAAGAATTGTTTTCCCCTACTTGCTGCATCAAAAACTAAATCACAAGCTTCTGATAAAAACCGAGCAGTTCTAGTAAGATTTATAATATGAATACCTTTTCGCTTTGCAGATATATAAGGTGCCATCCTAGGATTCCATTTCCTAGTACCATGACCAAAATGAACTCCTGCTTCCATCATCTCTTCCAAATTGATGTTCCAATATCGTCTTGTCATTTTTCCCCACACTTCCTTTCTTCTCTTTTTTTTTATTTATTTTATTTAGAAAAAAAAAAGAGATGAAGTACCCTGAAAATAGAAATAAAAAATTGTTCCCATGGAACCTTTTCTTCTAACGGAAATTGACCGTTGATACAGATGCAAACCGTTCGTTTCTTTCCACTCCCTATTATCTTTATTACTATTACCAAATCAAATGACCTTCAAAGGACTCATTCGCTCTTAGGAATCGTTAAATCCGAAAAAAGATTGTTCTGATGTATCATGTAAATTTTTTGAAATGCAAAAATCAAATAATTCTCTTATGGTGGACCAAAATATCTCTCATTTCCCGTTCAAATAAACTCTTTTTTTTGGTTTCCAAAGAAATGTTGTTATGTTGCCTTGAACGGTGGAATCCTTTGAATCCGGTACCAACGGGTATCATCCCTCCTAGAACAACGTTCTCTTTCAGACCTTTCAACCAATCGATACGACCCCGGAGGGATGCTTTTGCTAAAACTCGAGCAGTTTCTTGAAAACTTGCTTCGGATATAAAACTTTGAGTATTTAGAGATGCTTTCGTTATTCCTAATAATATGGCTCGGTAACAAATGGCTTCTTCTAAAGCGCGCCCCGTTCGTTCAGCTCGCAGCAATCCAATTAGTTCTCCAGGTGAAAAAACATTAGACATTCCATCTTCTGAAACCAACACTTTTGATGTTATTTGACGTACAATGATTTCGATATGCCTATTATGGATCTGTACCCCCTGGGACCTATAAACCTTTTGGATCTTATTAACCAAAGAGATACGACTTTGCGCTATAGTTAGCTCAGCGCCAATCAAGAATCCCCAAGGAATTCCAAGAATTTTTGTTATACACTCATTCCAACCCTCAACTCTTTTTTCTAGGTTCATCGATATTGAATCAATCGAACGTACTTCTAAAACCTGTTCTACTTTTGGAAGACCTTGTGTTATATCACCAGATCTAGATTTTTCATATATAAATGTAACTAATGTATCGCCTTCGGAAAGTATTTCTCCATAGTGTCCATGAACAGTTGCTCCTGGAGTAGCTAAATAAGGCTTCGCCAATCTTATTACTAAAGAGTCAAGTTGAACGACTATAACTTGACCCGATTTTAGGGGCGATCCTTTTTTGGCTATACATAGATTTTCACAAATAAACTGCCCGAGACTTATTATTGTGGATGTTTCCTCACAATAATTATGGTCGATAAAATGCCAATTCAAGTTAAATGGATTCAAAAGGATGCTACTGCACAGATTGGAATTCGAAATTTTCCCGTTTTCATCCATTAAATAATACTTAAATACTTGAAAAGTCCGTTTTAAATTGTCGAGTTGCAAATAGAAATATTTAGTTATCGAAATATGATTATAAGTTAGTAAATGGTAAAACGAATAAAAAAGATCAATTTGAGAGGCTGTTCCTAAAGGGCCTAACAAATTTGTAATTTGAATTAGGGAATCCCTATCTCTTTTACTTGATTCTTTTATACCATTGTAATATTTTACATTGTTGAATGGACTCATTTGAAAACAATTATATGATGACAAAATTATCAAAGATTGGGATTCCTTACTTCTATTCAATAACGTACGAAAAGTTCCTTGATTTTGGCTAAGCGATTGTTGAATCCTTTCCTTGGAATAAATAGAATAAAATGGATTGATATTGGTACGACCTGACCTATTATCAGAGATCAATCCTGAACCTAATGGATCATTCCTTTTTCGGATATACGAAGTATGGGATTTCACTAAGTTGATTCTGAGAAAATCTTGAATCAGACCATTTGCACTTACTTCAACAAAGGAGGCGTGGGCCTCTTCGATAGAAGAACTATTTTTGTCCCAGTTCAAGATTAAACAGGTCCGAACTAGTTGAATACCAGTACCAGAAATTCCCCGAATAGGTTTGCCATTTCCATAAAGTATATAATTTACAACTCGAAGTTCTAGATTATCTCTTTCCCGCAATGGATCTTGGGGAAAAAGTGTTGCTAAATTAATACCATCTTCAATTTCATATATGATTACGGGTCGAACCAAAACAAAATACTTTTTCCTGGTGGGTGTGATCCATTGGACATAACTCCAATTTTTCCGCTTTTTTGATTCCTTAGAATTTGGTCCTGGCGGTATCAAGACGCCATTGTGTCGAAATATCTTATCCATCTCTTCAGGAAAATGGATATCTCCAGAAAAGATTTTAAGTTCAATCCTTTTTTTTTTTCTCTCCATTCGGACCAAGCCGCCTACTCTGCTTCTTGTATTTAAAGTGATTCGTGTATTTATCCCAATGATACTATTGTTACGTACCATTATGGACGAAGACTCGGGCAAAATATGCACTTCCTCAGGAATGAAAAAAAATCGATCTAATTTCGTTTGATATTTTGGCTTAAATTCTTTGATTCCTCGGTACTCAATTAAATCCTCTTTTTTGAGGATTGAATGCAACCCTACAGTTCCGTATTTAGTAATTCCTGAACTCTTTCTTCTGTATTGAGGATCGTCGAAATAAGCAAGAATACTATTTCTACGAAAAATACCATTTATAGGTATTTCAATCGAAATACCGGGACGGGGCATCCGTTCTTTCTCTTGTTCTTGAATTGATTGGAATGGAATGATTAATCTATTTCTTCGCCTCTTTGTCAATAAAAAAGTACCATGGCGAATAGGCGGAAATATGAGATTACAATGACTCGTATATATGATTCGATTCAATTCTGAATAATCAGGAATACAGCTTTCTTTTTTATCAGAAAGATTCAAACCAAAGAATTTGTCTTTCACTTGATCATTATTTACTGAAAGACTAGAAAAATATCGTCCTTCAGCCGAAAGAGAATGAACGTTCGTTTGATCTTGATCCTTGTGGAGTGAGGGGGGGGCTGCACTGAATCTGGACGAGCCTCCTGATAATATCCACAAATGACTTGTTTTTGGTAAAAGATGTACATTACTATATGTAAATTCTGGCGCATGGTATACATCGGTACTCCAATGCATTTCTCCCTCTGAGTCAGAATAAATATGTTTTCGAACCCTCTCTTTAAAATTAAAAGTGTATGCTCGCGCGCGAATCTCAGCAATCACTTGCTCTGATTCTACGTATTGGTCATTTTGCACTAAAATCAAACTTTTGGGTGGAATAGTCACATTATGTATAATATTTTCACTTTCAATAGTTACATACAAGTCTATATAACATAGAAAAGCAGGATGCCCATGACGTGTACGTGTGGGATGAACCAAATCCTCATTAAATTTTATTTTTCCATTAGAAGGGGCTCGCACATGTTCTGCAGTACCTCCTGTGAATACTCCACCGGTATGAAAAGTTCTTAATGTTAATTGAGTACCCGGTTCTCCAATAGATTGGCCCGCAATAATGCCTACAGCTTCCCCCAATTCGACCAGGTCGCCATGAGTAGGGCTCCGGCCATAACATAATCGGCAGATCCAAGATGTACTCTTACAAGTAAAGGGGGTTCGAATAGGTATTGATTGTGTTTGAAAAGTTATGAATCGATTGATAAGTCCAATTCCAATATCTTGATTTCGAATGGCAATGCAGCGCGGTCCTATATATATATCGTCTGCTAATACACGGCCAATCAATGTTTGGATAAAAATCCTTTCCGGCATCATGCCATTTCGAGGACTCACAGAAATGCCTCGGATGGTGCCACAATCTGTTCTACGTACAACAATGTGTTGAACTACTTCAACAAGTCTGCGTGTAAGATATCCAGCATCTGACGTTCGTACAGCAGTATCCACAACGCCTTTGCGGGCTCCGTAACAAGAAATTATATATTCTGTTAAAGACAGCCCTTCACGTAAATTGCTTTGAATAGGTAAATCAATCATTTGTCCTTGTGGATCTGACATTAACCCTCTCATACCTACTAATTGGTGTACTTGAGATGCATTTCCTCTAGCTCCCGAAAAAGACATCATATGGACTGGATTAAAAGGGTCCGTCATCCTAAAATTAGGATTCATTTCTTGTCGCAAATATTCACTTGTAGCATACCATATCTCAATAGATTGGCGTAATTTTTCTACCGCATGTACATTACCATAATGATGGTGTTTTTCCAAAATCAAACTTTGTTGTTCGGCATCTTGGACTAGCCACCCTTTAGAAGGTATTGTTAAAAGATCATCAATTCCTAATGAAATGGATGTAGCAGTGGCTTGTCGGAACCCTAGAGTCTTTACTTGATCCAAGATGTGTGATGTATATGCCATTCCGAAGTGGTCTATTAATCTACTAATAAGTCGTTTAATAGCGGTTCCATCGATCACTTTATTGTGAAAAACCAGACTGGCCCGTTCTGCCATAAGTACCTCCCTATTCCGATGAGTGGAGTTCGACAATGGGTTTGAGTCAGTGATTGGAAAACTTCCTTTTCTCGATCTTGATTCGCATAGAAATTCAGGAACTGTGGTCCTATCTGAACTGGAGAAATTAAAAAAAATCACACAGGTGTCATAGAATTACTTAGCTTTGATACGATATGATTAGGTACCATACGAATAGGCTCGGCAAAACCCTTGGATAGCTTCTTCGATTTCTCGATAAAGAGAAATATGACCAACTGTGGTTCGAACATATATACAAAGAACTTCTTTTTTTATACTTCGTACTATTACATAGTGCCCATAAATCTCATGAGAGGTACCCAAAGATTCATAGTGAACTTCGATGGGAGTTTCTCTTGAAGTAATAACACGTTGATCTAGCCGCCACCGAAGCCACAAGGGACTATCTAAATTGATTCTTTTCTGCTGATAAGCTCCAATTGCATCATAGGAATTACAAAAAAAAGGTTCCTTCGTATATTTATAATTATTATGGACAATTCTTTCATTTTTAGAATTTGTGCGATTACACGGATTATACCTATTTGCACAAATACCTCGGCGATTCCCGCTCGTTAATACATAGAGCCCAATAAGCATATCTTGGGTTGGTACGGAAATAGGATCCCCAATAGCTGGAGACAGGAGATTCATATGAGAAAACATAAGTAAACGGGCCTCTGCCTGAGCCTCCAAAGATAAAGGTACATGAACAGCCATTTGATCCCCATCAAAGTCTGCATTAAATCCCTTACAAACTAATGGATGTAAACAAATAGCATGTCCTTCTACTAAAATAGGCTGGAACGCCTGTATGCCTAATCTATGCAAAGTAGGCGCCCTATTCAGCAATACGGGATGCCCTTGCATAACTTCCTGAAGTATTTCCCATACAACCGGCTCTTTTTCCCGAATTTTACTCTTAGCCACTCCTATATTCGAGGCAAAATGCTGCCTAATTAAACCACGAATTACAAATGTCTGGAAAAGCTCTATTGCTATTTCGCGAGGCAATCCACATCGATGCAATGAAAGTGAAGGACCTACAACAATGACAGAACGACCCGAATAATCGACCCGTTTGCCAAGCAGAGTCTCACGAAATCTTCCCTCTTTTCCTTCAATTACATCT